ACGCCTTTCACTCCAATTTTGATATTTCGTGTTCGGAAAAATAGTTGAAAGAATTCAAAAATTTTAGTATTTAAGTCAACGATGCATTACATTAATTCGATTCATTCCATTTTTTTATTTAATATAAAAAATATTTCATAATAAAGATTTCATTTTTAGAATATTAAAAATTATAATGATAAAGTAAAAGCGGGTAGCGGGAATCGAACCCGCATCGTTAGCTTGGAAGGCTAGGGGTTATAGTCGACGTTGATCCATCATTTTGAGCGTCTCTAATTCAAAACTGAACGTGAAACTTTGTTTTCATTCAGCTCCTTTATGGAAGATGGAGAAATTCTCAAATTCAAACATGAACGAATTAAAGAAAATCCGACCCATAACGTCTATGTCAGCTTTTATGTCTGAATTTATTCAGAACAAACCGCTTTGTAGACGATCCCTATAGAAAGGAGGGGGTTATATTCTAACAATCTTTCTGTTATTTCGTTCTCTACTTCTATTTTATTTGAAAAAATCCTTAGGAAAAGAGTTTGGTTTCCACCGAGCTAAAACAATTTATCAATGTCTTTAGTAAACCAAATACATTGTTTACTAGCTGTTTCGCTTCAATTTCCCCGATATAAATGAAAAATTGAAGATTTAGTTACGATTAGAAATACACTTTTTATCTTTATCCATGGGTCCTTTACTCATACTTATTCAATTGGAAGTATTGATCCAATAAAAACAATTATGTTTCGTAATCTCATAATCCAATTTTCAAATTTTAAATTGATTGTTGGATACAAATCACGAGAATGTATATTCTTCCTCGAATTTTTCATTGAGAGGTAAAGGGGTCAATCCTTTTAAGAACTAAAGTTTTTGTTCCGAATGAATATTAATCAAACCGAAAGACCCTTTAACTATATAAGGGGTTATAGAACGAATCACACTTTTACCACTAAACTATACCCGCTACAATCAGATTATTGTATATAAATGGACCTTTTGTCGACCCTAATTAAAACAAAACAAAAGATCAGAAAAGAAGCATGAAAAATAGAGCGTTTACTTTTTGTATCAGAGGACCTAATGAGATTAGTAAAAGAGGATTCATTTTATTTTAAAAACTAAATACCAAGTGCTTTATTTGCACGAGGTTTTTGTTTTGAACTTAAACCATAACAAAAAAAATGTATTGTGCTAAGAAACGCGAGTTACTGTTTTCTTAAAAAATTAAACCGGACTAAAAGGACTAATTAAGAAAGAAATGAGACTTTGATTCGATATCATTTGATTATATCATAGAAATTAAAAAAGTTCTTTTTTTTTTTTTTTATCCAAATTAAGAAGCAAATTTTTTATTTAGGATTTGTTAGAACAAAAGGGCGGGCCCGGCTAAGTACTGACCAGGCCGGGCCGTGGAACTAAAAAGCTCAAAATCACGAAAAAAAAAAGAATATATATACTGACGGGCGTTTTCAAGCCTTATTTTTTATAATGTAACTATAATATAACTTAAATATAACTTATAATGTAACTATAATATAACATAGTATTATCCCTTTCAATTGGGAGGAGAGATGGCTGAGTGGACTAAAGCGTCGGATTGCTAATCCGTTGTACAAGTTTTTTGTACCGAGGGTTCGAATCCCTCTCTTTCCGTTTTCATTGATGGCTTGGTATTTTCTTTCTAATTTCTCACAAGTTTTTTTTATTTAGTTAATTAATTTAGTTAATTAAAAAAAAAAATATTAATAATTTTAAGAAGTGGAATGGATAAAATCTTACTAAATACTAGTTAAAACTCAAGCAAAGAAAACCATATTTTTTTATTCTTCACGTCCAGGATTGCGTCCTGGATCATTAGACAGGAATCCGAATATAAAGAGAGAAACAAAGAATATCACTACCGTGTAAACAAATAGTTTAAGAGTAAGCATTACACAATCTCCAAGATTTTTTTAGGAAAAAAGAGAATAGATTCTCCACTTTTATACCACATACCTTACTTTTTTTCTTTTGACACCAAGAAATAAAGTGGGGTGATCCAGATTTGTCGCAGTTGTACAATAATTTCAATATTTGAATTATTTAAATTGAGAGTCTAGGACTTATCTGATTTTATCAATTCTACGAATTTTTTTTGAATAAACCATGAATTTGTCTGGGACTTTAGTAAAAAGATCATCGAAAACTTACAGCAGCTTGCCAAACAAAGGCTAAAAGAAAAAAGAACAGCGGTATTACTGGCATAACATCTACAATTGGATTCAAAAAGGCGTAGGCTTCGGGCAATTTTGCGACGAAAAAACTACTAGAATAAAGAGCAGAATTAAGGTAGATACAGATCAAACTAAAAATATTAAGCATAACAAACATTTTGTTTTTAGGGATAATTGTATTTATTTTGATTGAGTTATTAATAAATTTAATTGAGTTTTGTATTAGAAATATGTTATTATTGTTTATAGAAGAAAAAATGAATAAAAATAAGATAAACAAAAAAACTTTCTTTCATTTGAACTTACCCAACCAAAAATTATTCTATATCTCAAATCAAATAGAGAATAGAATAAATCATACTGTCGTACAATATCTTAATTGAATTATATGTAATGATCAATAAATTCTATTTTATTCAATGTCTACATGTTTTTATTCGATGTCTACTATAAATATATAAAAATTCTAGTAATCCATTTTCTAATTAATAGATATTTAGATTGGAGTTGACGAATAACTCGTACCAATATTAGTGTTTATTGGTGTCGAATAGAAATAAATGGGGCGTGGCCAAGTGGTAAGGCAACGGGTTTTGGTCCCGCTATTCGGAGGTTCGAATCCTTCCGTCCCAGAGCATACCCCCTCTCTATCATTATTTATAGAATGGAATCATTATATAATATATATATATATATAAAAGATATATCTAAAATAGATTGACTTTGCAAACAGTTTTCTGTATTATTTCTCTATTATGTATTAGCGGAATCATATCTTTTTCACAAATTTTATTGAGTTCAAATAACACGCCTATGAAATAGGAAATTGAATTCATTTGTGATTCGTTAAATAATAACTATTTTAACGATTTTAGTTTAGAGTATAAATAGGAAAAAAGAACAGCATAAAATTTTTATTTTGCCTTACGTTAGTGTTTTTTTATCTATCTTTTTTTAATCATAGATAGTTTAATCCAATATAAATTTATCTCTCGTACTGATGATAAAAAACAAAAGATCCCTGCTGTAAAACTTTATGTTATGCAAAAAAAAAAGAATTATATCATATAATAGGTTTTTCAATCAATTAAATCTTTGTAACCAACTTCTATGAGTTCTTGGTACTTGAAGAAGTGTGAAATTGTTGAAATGATCCTATCACTATTATGTTACTTGAAGATACAGATTCAATTCTTCGTATTAGTTATAATTATTAGTTATAATTTAGTTAACAAATTTTTTTTTTTACAATAATAGAAAAATATTCTAAAATTTTAAATAATATAATATAAATAAGAAAATAGAAAAAATTCGATAAATAATTTTTTTTTATAGAATTTCCAATATTTAATTCTTTTAATTCTATTAATCCCTAATTAATATGAATCAATTAATAAAAAAAAAAACAGGATTGATTAAATGGATTTATTCTTGCTGAGACTCTCCATTTTCATATAGAAGAAAAGGGGATAGATTACTATGTAACAACCGAACCAATGATTATTCATGGTTCCATAATGGAATCAATTACATACAGGTTTCAAAATGAAGGAATGTTATGGTAAAACTTCGTTTAAAACGATGTGGTAGAAAGCAACGTGCGACTTGAAGGACATGATCGTCTGTGGAGTCTTACATCCACCATTTTTTTATATATTATATTTTAGATATTTATATAGAAATGAAAGTGCTCTTGGCTCGACATCATTTGTTCTATTCAGTTGTAACTCTCTTTTTTTTTGGGGGGGGTGATATAATTATAGTATTAGGATGGAGCTCGAGTAGAGGGTATTAGTTTATTTTTCGGAGCAAGAATCTAGGGTTAGTATCAATCAATAAATTGGAACAACTTCGTAAGTGTATTTCCGATACATAAACTTAAAGGGTTCTATTCGAGAAAATTTCCAATTCAAAAGGAAAGTTTGTTGAAATTGCTAAAACTCTTTCGATCACATCAAAAGAAATTGGTAAAGCCCTTTCGATCAAATCAAAAGTAAAGTGTATTACGGAAGAATCAAATATTCGTATGATTCTTTGATAGAAAGAAATCACAAAAAATGGTATGTTGCTGCCGTTTTGAAAGGATTTAAAGATCACCGAAGTAATGCCTAAACCCAATGATTCAAGGCAAAGATCCTGGAACAAGGAAATACCGTTTTCAATTGTCTTAACAATTAGATCAGAATGAAGAATCAAAATGGATTTTAAAGAAGACAGACTATTAACGGGTTAGAGACCACTCAATAGATGAAATATCAAAAAGGTTTTTCTTTTGAGTTATTTCAAAGTTATCCAACTTGAGTTATGGGGTGCAAATATGACTAATTTTATTTTTTGTTGGGTAAGAATAAGAAAAAGTACTCAAATCAATAGTCTAATTAATTTGATGATTTTTTGAATCTATTTGATATTGTAATTCTATATATAGATATAGACATAATTTTGAATTTTCTCGAGCCGTACGAGGAGAAAACTTCTTATACGTTTCAAGGGGGGGTATTGTTCATCTATCCCAATGAGCCATTTATCGAATCGTTGCAATTGATGTTCGATCCCGACGAGAGGGAAGAGATATTCGGAAAGTGGGTTTTTATGATCCGATAAAAAATCAAATTTATTTAAACGTTCCTGCTATTCTATACTTCCTTGAAAAGGGCGCTCAACCTACAGGAACTGTTCATGATATTTCAAAAAAGGCGGGTGTTTTTACGGAACTTCGCCTTAATCAACAAACAAAATTCAATTGATTTTTGTTTTGAAATAAAATAGAAAAGAAGATCAAGTGAATAAATAAGAAATGACATTAGACGTTAGAAGTAACGGGGTCTATAAACATAAAAATTTTCCATTACCCCCGATCAAATTATTTTCGTTGGAACTTTATGAACAAAAAAAAAACAAAAGACTAAACCTGCTTATTTTAGTTATTGAATAACCCCCATTTTTTTCTACTTCTCTCCCGTTTTCCTTAATTTCGTCTTACACCTATATAATAGATATTATCTAGTGCCAATCCAACACAAGTCCTTCGTTTTTTCTATTTCAATTTAACTAATTTGATTAATTGATTGAAATCACAATTGTTAGTTCAATTTCTAATTTGTTTTCCATTTTTGATGCTTATGCTTTTGTCAATATAAATATTGACAACAGTGTACCAAATAAATATAATCCGATCGTAAATAAATGGATCCATTTATCCCTGTTCTATAGATTTTATTTCATTTAAATAATAGGTTCGTAGATTTTCTGTCATACAAGAAGTCTTTTTTGATTAAGATTTAAATTAATCAAACTCGATATATACTAATTAATGGATAATATAATATAAGAGAGGCGAGGGGAGGTCTATAAATATTTGAAAATCCTTTAATTTTAGAATTTTTATTATGTTCAGAGTGGCTTCTAGTTTTTTTTTATGGTTTGATTGTGTTGTGTAATTCAATTTCGTTATTTATTGGGATTCTAATTGTATCTGTACATTCTAATTTGTTTATTTGGGTTGCTAACTCAACGGTAGAGTACTCGGCTTTTAAGTGCGACTAGCATCTTTTACACATTTGTATGAAGCAACAGATTCGTCCATACGGTAGAGTTTGTAAGACCACGACTGATCCTGAAAGGAATGAATGGAAAAAGCAGCATGTCGTAGCAATGGATAATTCTGAGAATATTTTATTCTTACTGAACAGGTCCAAATTATTATTTCAATTGTTTAATTCCAGAATTTTTTTTTTGGGGGGGGTCGAGTGAATAAATGGGTAGAGCCTTACTAGAGGCTCCAATTTTAGGAAAATAAAAAGTAACGAGCTTCTGTTCTTAATTTTTGAATGATTACCCCATCTAATTAGACGTTAAAAATATATTAGTGCTTAATGCGGGAAAAGCTTTTCCGATCAGTGGATTAGAAATTTCTTTTGAGTCCTAACTATTAGCTATACCCTTTTATGGGGTAGAGATAAATGTGTAGAAGAAGGCAGTATATTGATAAAGGGATTCTTTTTTCTAAATCAAAAGAACGATTGGGTTGATAAAATAAAGGGCTTCTAACTATCTTGTTATCCTCTAAATATAAATCTATTATATGCAACGGGAGGGTCTAGAGAGTCCGTTGATAAGTTTGTACTTGTTTCCAAGGTATCTAGTTTTTTCTTACTATAAATGCCTTGTTTTGACTATATCGTACTATGTATCATTTGATAATCCAATAAATCACCTATTTCTTTTCTGATCTGATTCAAATTGAATTTTTATTTTAATGGAAGAATTTCAAGGATATTTAGAATTATATCGATCGCAGCAACATGACTTCCTATACCCACTTGTTTTTCGGGAGTATATTTATGCACTTGCCCATGATCGTGGTTTAAATAGATCTATTTTGTTGGATAACGTAGGTTATGAAAAGAAATCTAGTTTAATAAGTATAAAACGTTTAATTAGTCGAATGTATCAACAGGATCCTTTTATTATTTCCGTTAATGATTCGAATAAAAATAAGTTTTTTTTGTACAACAAAAATTTGTATTCTCAAATGATATCGGAGGGATTTGCAGTCATTGTGGAAATTCCGTTTTCCCTACGATTAGTATCTTCCTTAGAGGAGACAGAAATCGTAAAATCTTATAATTTACGATCAATTCATTCAATATTTCCTTTTTTCGAGGACAAATTTCCACATTTAAATTATGCATCAGATGTACTAATACCCTACCCCATTCATCTGGAAATCTTGGTTCAAACCCTTCGTTACTGCGTGAAAGATCCCTCTTCTTTGCATTTATTACGGCTCTTTCTTCATGAGTATTATAATTGGACTACTCTTATTACTGCAAAAAAATCCATTTTTGCAAAAAGTAATCAAAGATTTTTCTTGTTCCTCTATAATTCTTATGTATGTGAATATGAATCTAGTTTACTTTTTCTCCGTAACCAATCTAATCATTTACAATTAACCTCTTCCGGGATCTTTTTTGAGCGAGTACGTTTTTATGAAAAACTAAAATATCCTGATCCGTCCACCTTATGGGTTTTCAAGGATCCTTTTATACAGTATGTTAGATATCAAGGAAAATCGATTCTGGCATCAAAAAATACTCCTCTTATGATGAAGAAGTGGAAATACTATCTTGTCCATTTTTGGCAATGTCATTTTTATGTATGGTCTCAACCAGGAAGAATCTATATAAACCAGTTATCGAAGTATTCCTTTGATTTTTTGGGTTATATTTCAAGCATACGTCCTAATATTTCAGTGGTACGGAGTCAATTGCTAGAAAATTCATTTTTAATG